CGGGGAATCGATCGGTTGAATCCGCAGCAAGCCTATCTTCCGAACCCCCCAATCATAGTAGGGTAGTAAGGACCTACTAAGCGGGGAAGCCCGATTTCGAGAGGACTAACTCTGAGATAAATCATTATATTAATATGGAATTTCCTGGTATGAGCTTAAAAAGAAAGCATTCCCCTGGTCGCAGGGCGCACAGATTTGACAATTCCCCGGAGCATGAACCACGTGAAATAAATTCCTCAATCCCAGTCGCATTCGATCTAGAATTCTTCTTCCCCTCCTTCGGACCCTCGGCGGAACTACCTTCATTTTATTCCGGCTTCGCTAACAGCACCTGGGCTATGCCTAGAACTATCTTAACTGGCCAGGGGGTTAACAAAGATCTTCTCCGCATCAAGAGCAGAGATCTTTGCCGTGTGGAAATATTGCTCAATATCCCGCAGATAATTTTATAAATCTTTAGAGCTTCGTGTGCCACCAAAGCTCTTCGGTTCAGGGACTTTGAACTCAGCGTTCAAGGGGTTGAAGTGGTGGGTCTTCTCAGCTAGACCTTCATTTGATAATTCCTTTCAGCGTCTACAAGATGTTAAGAGATTGAATCTTTTGTCTACGCTCAGGCCGAAGAAGGGAAATCTCATCAGACGTTTTAATAGCTAATGTAGCTATTTCTTTCTATATTCTATTTTTAATTGTCAGCCGGGGTTGATTCAAGAAGTCTAGCTATGAAGGTCTTTCGTTCGGAGGAAAGAAGATTTAAATATTGATCTTCAGCCAGACGTTCCAACCTAAATCGTAGGGCCTGTCGACTTAGATTTATTCGACTCCTGTTGCGACCAATCGAGTTGCAGCACATGACCTTTCGCTCCTCTCCGTCGAGCTGCTTCGCTCCTTTCGACCCCTGTTCTTCTCCTTAGTTTCTAAACTAGCAGAATCGTGGGACATCCAAAGTGGGAAGTTTTTTGTTTGTTGGTTTTTATTCCTCACTCTTATATAGGTGAACTTGGTTCGTTCAATTCTTAGGGATAAGAAGGATCCGCTGGGAAGACTGGAGTAGTATCTTCATTAGCCGGAAGGAATTAGTCTCCACTAGCGTCATTCGAAGAACGAACAATAAAAAGGTTACTTTTAGGTAGGATAGATGGATGTGGCCCAATGGCTAAAGCTCTGCCAGCTTCTTGTAGAGTGAACTATCTTATCTTTACGGATGGTCTAATTTTTTTTTCGCTACTAGTGGCAACGAAGTTCTTGGTAATTAGCAAGGGGGAAGGAAGATCTCCACTCATTTCATTCATGAAGTGCCTACGGCGAGGCGCGACCCACAACAAACGAAGGGGGAAAGCTTGCTTTGCTTGCTGTAGCCCTATTTTAGTAGATTAGGCTTGGTAAGCATAAGCTATTTAAGTAGGCTCGCAGCTTCGCCAGAAGCGACGAAGGGGGGGCTGGGTAGTACCCGGAGTAGCTCTTTATGATACTATGCAATTTGTGCACCCAGATGTCCACACAATATGCATGGGGTTAGCCGCCTCAATGGGATCCTTTCTCCTGGTCGGAGGAGAAATTACCAAACGTTTAGCATTCCCTCACGCTTGGCGCCAATGGGGTTTTTGAGACAAAAAAACAAAAAAGAAGACCCCTATGAAATATGAATATTAAGTAATAATAGACTATTAAGTAATAGTAGCATGGCACTTCACCACCTGAAGGAAAAAGTGAGAAAACGAAGTTCTTGCTGCGGGAGAAGGATTATTCGCTTACTGACGAATTACGTACTTTAATGAATACGGGACTACAACCGTTCAACGAAGAAAGTGAAATCAGTCCTTTTGGATTAACCCAGCTCGGGCATTAAGTCAGCATTCTTCCTACCAGCAGTGCATTCTCAAGCAAGAGAAGGGGCATAGCATCTAAAGCTAAGAAAATCCTCTGCTTGGTCGTCCGCCTATTGAGAAACTTCAAAAATATTTTGAAGCTTTAGATCTGAAGGGTGAATTCCAACTTGGTCTTTTGGATAATAGGCATGTTCTTATTCAGTTGCATCATCAACAGGACTATTTGAGGCTCTATTCGCGGGCGGTATGGTACGTGGGCGGCATGCCGATGCGCATCTTCAAGTGGACCTCAGAGTTTCATGTCGATAAGGAGTCTTCGGTTGCCCCGGTTACCTATTCATTTTTTGAATCGCACGGCGTTGCATGGCATTGCCTCATTGTTGGGTGTTCCTTTGAGAATTTATTCTGCTACGGCGTCTCTGAAGCGGCCTAGTTTGGCTCGAATTCAAGTTGAAATTGATGTGTTGAAGGATGACCGTGTCTGGATTGGAATTGGGGAGTGTGCCATCTTACTGTACCCATTGCTGGCATATGGGTCATTCACCGATCCTTTGTCATGTGCATAATCCGGAGCTTAAGGTGAAGAAGAAAGATTCGCAGCAGCCGGATCGTAAGTTGAAGCAAAAACAAGTATATATGCCTAAAGTTGGCCAGTCAATTGGACGTTGGTCGCCCAAGCTCGTCGGTTCCACTTGTTGAATCTCTAAATCCTGGAAAGGGCGCTGTTGATGTGATTCCTGATGCGACGGTGCCTGCTGGGGAGGATGTTGCGGGTTCTCCCCGACATGTTTCTGTTTCCGTTTTTAAAACTTCTGATCCTACGGCTTCTGGTAAGGATGCTGAGGATCAGGGTTCCCGTCCACTTGCGGTAGTTAGTTCAGATGTGCGAGTTGCAATTCCTGGGTAGTCGGCTTCTGAAATAGTTCCTTCACAGCCGGCTTCGGATGTTCAGGTCCATGACCAGCTACTGGATTCGGATGATGATATTGAAGTTATTGAGGCGGAGGAGGATCCAACAGGTTTTTTACACGAGGTTGTCGTTACTGACAATCCTCTATTTACTGCCGCATCTTTGAAGTCTAAGGATGATTTTTCTGTGGGTCCGTCCCTGGAGGCTGCTAGGAATCTTGCTCGAGATAATTCAATTCTGAAGTAAGGAAGTCTTTTTGGCTTCAAAGAGGCCATTTATCTCTCGAATCAGTGCATCAGCAAAACGACTTTGATTACGACCGGGGTAAGAATGAAATGGAAAGGCTTGAGGGGGAAGCGACGGGAGAGCCAGGCAAAGCCCAAGATAAAGATCTTTCCCGTAGCTTTGAGTTATGGAATATTATCCAAGTTTTTGACTACTGCTATCTGTTTTAGGGTTTATGGAAAGAAAGGAGCACCAATGGTTTCTGCTTATAAGCGTTATACAGGAGTCTGTTCGGTTGCTAACTAGCGTGGAAGTTTAGATCTCATCTCCCTTAGTATCCCCTCTCTTTACTTCAACCGGCCTTCGATCAATAGAAAATAAAGTTTCTGTATTAAAGCAACCAGAAAATTTCATTCCAGTAGCAAAGCCTATACCTATAGTTGGATTCCTAAGGGCATCACAGTCTTTATTCCTACGCGCCCCCAGTGACCTTTTAATAGTTTCGGGTAGGAATGATCCGAATGCTCTCAACAGCAAGCTGCCTTTACTTGGCTTCAAGTCCCATAAGAGAAGGAAGGAAGAATAGCTGGAAGAGTTCCAAACTCATTTGGCTAAAAAGATCTATTATTTGCATTCTCCTATTAGTCCCTATTATTCTAAAGTACCATTGGAGCACCTTTTCCCGACAACAGATCGGAGATCTTACTTTCTCAAGTCATACCCCTTTTGTTTAGCTTATTCCCAAATCAAAGCTACTTGCTTAGTTGAGCAAGGTGCGTAGCTGGCTTGTTAAAGCATGGAAAGGTATCCAAAAAGGCTGAGTTACCGGGTGCTTGCAGTCAGGGATTTACCACTAGAGCCCGGAAAGACAGATCTACCCTTTGACAAAGACCGATACAATACAAGACTCCCTTAGAAAGAAATCGTTCATAGGTTATTGAATGAAAGTCAATCGAAGACGCAAGGGATAAGCCTTTCCAGATAACCAATAGAGGTTGGACAGATTCCTTTTACTAAATGGAGATGGAGGCCGCTAAGGGGTCAAGAGGTCGGCCAATCCTCTTCTTTCTCAGCCGCTAGAGGGTGCGAAAGCAGTGAGACCAAACGAGCGACTAAGCGAGTACCTAGAACGGGAGATAGTCGAGGCCGCGTTGGAAGAAGCGGGTAAATCCATAATGAATGCGCCTAGGAACTACGATTCTGAAGAGGCTACGTTCCCCTCTTTCGTTTGCTTCCGGTTCATGGGGTAAGGCTCGGGCAAGGACAAGTGAAGGAAGCACAGCAACGATGACTGATTTTCTGAGACTTTCGCGCAAAAACAGAGATCGAAAACATGAGGTTCGACACCTCCGAAGCTGCACCATTGGCTCTATTCTATGGTCTAGGGGGAAGCCGCCCACTTTCGCACCTTTCTAGGGCGAACTTGACTCCTTCCCTTGATGAAGGAACCGAAGTAGAGTGAGTGAGCTTTTCGGAACTCATATAGCAGTCCCCTTTTTGCCTTCTTTTGACGGAAAGCGCCTTTCTCCTAGCTTGTGTTATGTTGTTTAGCTCTAGTGGATCGAACGTTTCCTCAAAGAGCTCTATAGCTATGTTATGGAGAGGCTCCCCGCATTCACACGGGCAGCTAACCTGTGGATGCGAACTGCATACATGGTGGATGAAGTTATTGAACTTAAAGCACAACTGGAGATTCTTCAAACCAAGATCAGGATAAAGGAACAAAGGCTGATGGACAAGATGAACATAGTCAAAGAAATGGAATTGGCACAGGAGAAGGAAGGCAGAGATGGAATCTCTGCAAGCACCCTCATCCAAAATTCCAACTTTCGCAAGAGCTCCCTCGTTTACCCTGTCTCCAGTCATGGTTGACTTTATGGCATATGTCTGAATTTCCGCATCCGTATTAGTTTCTTTTGTGTATTCCTAGAAAAGAATATTCATGGTATCCGATCCGCTCTCACCGCCCGCTACTCTGGTTTACCGTTATTTCTGTTAAACAGCTCCTTCGTCTACCGCATTTCCTCTTTGCCGTATTCCCTTTCTGTATTCCATTTATTGGTATTACATTAGTATGGGTTTACTTCAAAATACTCATATGTAGTCCCCTCATACACCTTTCTAGCACCTTCCGGCGCACTATCTCCCGCGCTTTCGCACCCTTTCTTTTTAATCATATTTATGGTATGATGTACTCCTCTGATCTTAATAGTCTCATTCCAATTTCATTTCATAAACCTAGCTTTTATGGGGAGTTTGTTTCCCTTTTACCAATAGAATTACTTAGGGGGTTCTTACTAGACTAAAATTTCCGTATAGATGGAATTCTTCCAGCGCTGACCAAGCGAAGAATGGTTTAACATTTTTATATAGGGGATAATCATTCTACGTTATATATGATAGGAAAATAACTAAAGTTAGTATACTAGCCTAGCTTTTTATCTTCTGTAGCAGCTCTTCGGTGAATCTCTCGTTCTGCTCTATTGGTCTTCTGTTAAGGCTTGCAAGGCTCATCTCTTCTTTGCTTTCTTTATCGCTTTCCGTAATTCAGTACGATCCCCTGTCAACTCCTGCTAACGGCCATCGGGTAAGGTTTTTACTAAGGCAGCATAGGAATAGTAGGCTTTGCTCGTAAGCAGCAAGGGTTTTTCCTCCGTCTCTGAAGTGAATGAAGTAACCCATGGGTATGGGGCACGAACGGGATGCCAAGCGATCCTTTTCCGATCCTCGAATTGAGCGATGAGTTGATTGGAGACGCTAGTCATACCACCGCGGTTAGTAATGGTGGTAACAACCAGATTCAGTTTAGGAGGAATCCTGTTTTGTCTCGTAGAGGAACGAAGTTTCTTTCTTCGGTAAGCTGACCAAGGAAGATATCATCATTTGTGCCTGGGCTCTTATCTAAGCGTTTAATTGTTCGCTCGAGACTTGCCGCCTACAAGACGATCGCCTACACCTGGAAGAACACCACTTGATGATAAGACAATTGCCGCATCACCGAGTACTGAAAGGGATGAAGAAAGAGAAGCCACTCTCACTCAGGAACAGAATAACCTTAGGCTTGACTCTTCACTAGTGGAACCTGCCTCACCTAATTACTTACCCTATACTACCTATGGTCGAGCCTCACTACTGATCGCCTCTGACGAGCCTACCTACCACTTCTCCTTCGGACCCTTGGTTGTAATCCAAGATTGATTTAACTCCGTAGGATTTTTCTATTCCGAAATCTTATCTTAAAAGTCCTCCTAACTTCACTTTGTCAGCCTAGCGAAGAGTCAACCTAGAGGGTTCACAGTGTGATAGTCGGCCAAGAAGCCTGCTAGAACCAATGGAATCGGAAAACGGCGAAATCGCAACGTCAAAGAAGCTGAGACAGTTGCGATTGAGAAATCTCTTGCTAGTGAATCAGCTGATCTTTTTTATATGATATGGCCTTTCGGCCAATTACATTCTTTCAAATGAAAGCCTATTACCGGCATTGACATGAATACCCGAAGCCTATTTGCTTGCCAACTTTCATTTATAGAAGCCGATCGGCTACCATTTACTTAAGACTTGGTTCTAGCCAATTCTTTCATTAAAATTTTTGCGTTGAAGACGTATAATGTTTTCTTTCTTTGAAGACTTGACCCGCTTAGCTTGGAGAGACGAGTAAAGACTAAAGACTATCTGATAGGGTCTCCACTCAAACAAATGTCTCGGGAAGGCGAATAGCTTACACGAATCGAAGACTCCCCTACCTTCCTTGAAGGGCTTTACCCAGAACTCAAACTTCCTTTATTCTGTTCTTTCTTTTTCAAAGAAGGGTTTCCCTACAAAGCCTCTATCAGAGGAAAGGGAAGGGAGGGTAACTGAAAACTGATTGATAGAGAGGCCTTACTTCATCAGATGCTGAAGCCTAACTATTCTTAGAATCTTAGAAAAACTTGGATGGCAAAAATCGCAGTGGAAACTCAGTGAATTCGGAAATTCATACTTTTGACTTGGGGAATGCGGAAAGCAAAAATCTTTCTGGGGAGGAAAGGACTAAAGAGTTTCAATATCTTATTCTGTTATATAATAATATGAATATATAATATTTAAAATAGGAAATTGCATAATGGAAAGAATCAAAAATTTCTTTCGTCTTAGATTGTCTCTGTCTTTCTTCCTAGTAAGTGAGCCTAGACCAGCCTTTTGGTGAAGGGAGCCCCGATCGGGAATTACGTAAAAAGAAGCTAAAGCAACTGAATAGACAGATGAAAGAGCTACCCATTTGACTGGGAGTTCGTTAGAATCGTCGCTGCATTGTCGATTGATCACTCTAGCGGTAGAATAGCTCAGTGGACTTTCGGACTACGACCAGTGGCTCTCCTGTTCAGGTAGAGGTAAGAGAGATTTCTTTTTTCAGGTAAATAGGCGAAAGTAGCGACCTCTCTTAAGCAGCTCAACCATCGGCTGAGTCAAGGGGTCACATCAAAGAACGAGGAGTTGGAGAGAAAACAGCAGCCTCTCATTGAATGGATTCTTGATCAACGTATACCTCTGCCACCTATATTACATCAACCAAACAAGAAGAAAGATGAAGGATCTGATTGATGTACTCGCAAGGAGAAGTTCCATCGCTTGCCCATAGGATCGATCGGGGCGGGGAATAGTCTCATCGGGAATGAAGACAAGAGAGCAAGGGTAAAAGTACTCCCACCAAAACCGAAGAGCTGATGCCCTGAGCAAACTCGCCTCCTCGGCCTATGCTCATTTTACTATAAATGTCCTTGTGGAGATCCTTGCCCAAAGAAGCATTGAGGAAAAAGAGGTTTGCGCGGTAATCGAGGAGGGGAAAAGTTGGATGACCCCGATCGTTGAGTACTTAAAAGATGGAGAGCTACCTTCAAAGCCCTCTGAAGCTAGGGCTCTTCGCATTAGAGCTGCTCGATACGCTTTGCTAGGAGGAATCTTATACAAGAAGGGGTATCTGCAGCCATGGCTCCGATGTGTGGGACCCAACCAAGCGGAGTACGTACTCCAGCATTTCGGCTCCTGCGGAAGTCATGGAGGGCCAAGATCCCTTGTCCGGAAAGCCATTCGATCTGGATACTACTGGCCGACGATGTATCGAGATGCAGAAAGTCTTGCTAAGAAATGTGAAAAATGTCAGTCTCATGCCCCAGTACGACACTTACCTCAGAACGAACTCATGAGTATTCAAAGCCCTTGGCCTTGTACGATATGAAAAATCCCAAGAAAGGGTCCTGAAGAAACTGCAAAGTCCCGTATTCGACAGGTCTATATTCCAAAAGCTGCCAAAGTTGATCTTCAGGTCACGGCTCCCGCTTCGTCTGATCCACCAACTGTTCCAGACCCAGCCGTGACTCAGCAAGTTCCTGATGGCCCTCTAACAGTAGAGGAACCACACACTGCATCCCCGCTCAGGACAAGGCACCCTCTACTCAGGACAATGAACCCCTGCCGAGGGTAGTGGATGTTGATCAGCCCAAGACCGTTGCCGCTGAATTGGAAATTATTGCTCGGGTTGCAGAGCTGAAGCACACCAAGCCGCTCCTTTCTTCTTGTTCTGATTACCCTTTCCTTCTGCCCCTTCATATTAGGGATTCTTTTTGTTTGAGGGATAAGTTTATGCAGGCTAAGACGCATCGGGTGGAATCTCGGGAAGAAGTTTTTAGCAGTCTTCGCGATTTTTCTGTTAAGTTGAATGGCTCTGGAAATCATAATGCTGCTTCCTCCTTGCAAGGGGACGTGCCTCTTAACGACCTTGTGGATGTGCCTCTTGATCTTGTGGTTCATCCTGATGACGCGCCCTTGGAACCTATGTCAGCTGCTGAACAGGCCCTCATTGTAGTTCCTGAAGTAGAACTCGCAAAGCCAAGAGGTCGAGGTCGACCCCCCAAGTCGGCCTCTTCTGGTAGTCATCCCACTTCTACTCTCTCTCAGCCAGGGTCCAGAGTTAAGACTCGGTCTCTATCTTCCTTACCTCACTCTTAATGATTAATTTTCTCTATTGGAATGTTAGAGGTATTGGTAGTATCTCTTCAATAAGGCGTTTGAGAAAGCTTTGCCGGGTACATTCTGTTTCTTTACTCTTTCTTTTTGAGCCAATGGTCTCTGATGATCTATTGTAGATAGAGGAATACAGTAGTAAATAAGAAATATCTAAAGAAATCTTTATAGTTTTCACAACCTTTCATTATAGTTCGAGACACCCCCGACGAAGTTCATGCACATCGTCTCCACATAAAAGAATTAGTAAAGTAAGTAATTCTTTTTAGAAAGTCTCCGTCTATTGGGAATAAACTTCCATCTTCTTTCTGCTTTTTGACGTTCTTCTATTCTATTTTATTTGTTTCCACTTGTCAATTCTTGGTGTCAGTTCATCTTTCGCTTGTTTGGCGAAACAAAAGCAGTCTAGTGTTGATAAGGAGTATGCCACTTCGTTCCCCTTTCAATCGCCTTATATACGGCAAAGAAGCCTTTTCTTTATACGCCCCCCCCTTTATGTTTATGTAGGTGGCATCTTTACTTTCCTTTCAAGACTAGGCTCTTAGGACGAAGGAAAAGAAGAGTAAGCAAAAAATCCCGAGGATAGAGTAGCATTCGCTAAGGGAGACCCAAATGGCATATTCTTAGATTATATCAATCGTATAAGATATCCCTATAAATGAGAAGACGTAAAGGGAGGGCTAAGCTAGTATTCTTACCGATCCTTGGGAATAGCCCTTAGTTTAGAATGAAGGAGGAAGCTTAGCTGGCACCTATCGATGTGCAGTCGCACGAAGGAGGCCGGGATAGCCTTTAGGAAGGAAAATGTCACATTAGTCAGATCTTTTCTTTTAGCCTTATCCGCTCTTTGACACAGATATTATATGGATGCCAAAAGAGGAGAGAGTGGGACTTTCGGAATATAGTGCGTTCTTAGCGAAATAGACAAAAGGAAGTTGGGCCTGTAAGACCCTAACCTTTCCCGATAGGGAGAGAATATGAATTCCTACCTTCTACGCTCCGTGGGTTCTTTCTTACCTTGTTTTTACCCATCTAGATGTTCCGTTCCAAGATGAAGAGACAGATGGAAACGTTGAAGTAGGAAAAGCACTATATCTTCCGGCAGCAGTTGATTGAACAGGTTCTTCTCTTGTTTTTTTTTTCTATCGAGATCCTATCCCATAGCTAGTTAGCAGCACCTTTGACTAATAATACCTAAAGCAAAAGCAGCTATGACTTTGGTAGAGTAAAAGTACGAGTATCGGGGGACCCCTAGCCGCAAAGGGCAAGCCAGCATCTTGACCGGATTGGGAAGCAGAGATAGATTCTTACTACAGCTATAAATTATTTTCTGGAGAACATATGGCAGGGGATTAGGGAATTCTAAATTCCCCCAGTATCTTTTCTTTTGGTGGAGCTGACCTTTCCTTGTTTTTCAACATTATAGTAAACTCTGATGAGAGAGCTTCAAGCAATAAGAATCTCCGTACTCAATGCGGAAGACTCACTTCGGGTTTTCCTTTGCTTGCATTGCCTGCTAAAAACCTTTGCGATTGGTTTGCTTGGATCTGACCTGACCACCTCCAGGAACGCTTGAAAAGGGCCTCAAAGCCTCTTAACAATATTAACTCTCTCCCTTTGGTCGAGAATATTCTATATTCCCTCGTACCTTCGTTAGACGATCCTACTTCTAGAGGGAAGGCTTTAGCTTTAAAGCGCTTGCTTTGCTTCAAGCTCCCGAGAACTGCTTCGATTTCGACGGATGGATCAGTAGTACCTGATAAGGAAAAACCGTAGTCTTTCCCGCAGTCAATGTGTAGTCATTACTCAATCAAGATCGATAGCCCAGATTTTCATTTTAGATTATACAGCCATTCTTTTAGCCAGGAAGGGCATCCACGCCCCATAATTCTGTTCAAAGGAAAGGATAAGGCGGGTTGTTATGTTAGTAACCTCCGTATGGGAATGAATCTCAGTCTTTTCCTTCTTTGCCCACCGGTGTTAAAACTAACTAAAGCATAAAGACGGAGAAGATAAAGAGAGCTTCTCACTTCCTGGAATGAGATGCAAGTTCTTGCTCGACTTCTGGGGTTCATTAGAAAAAAAGCTATTGAATTAGCTGCGAGCGAGGTAATGATGCGGTTGCAGACCAGTCATAAGGGATCCACCTGTAATTAGAATTAGTAGCATTTCATACTCCGGATACGAGTCTAAAGAGTTATCCCGGGCATAAGGAGGCATAAGAGGTATACCGTTAAGAACAAAAAGTACTACCCATAATATATTAAATAACGAGACTAAAGCACTACCAGTACCCCCCTAGCGTAAGAGTTAACAGTCAGTCCTATCATTTCAAAAGCATTCTTAATGCTTGCTTTTCCTAATCTCTTTCAGGCTAGTTCCTTTCGATTGCAGTAAGGTCCAGACCAGTACCATCCCCAACTTTAAGGTATTCTATTATATTACGACGCATGCCTTCATCAACAGCCAGCACCCTCCTTGAAGCAAATGACTTGTGCACACCAAACCAACAAAATTTACAAAACGAGACCAAATCCCCTGCTGTGACTTCCACTTCCATCAATACAAGAATAAGCTTGAAAAACATCAGCCAAATCCCTTAAGCCTAATCCATTCTCCTCTACCGGGAAAGTCATACGCTCCCAACTCCTCCAAACCCGCCGGGAATGCAACTCATCAATGCTCCAAAAGAAAAGAAGCTAAGGCTCGATGTAATTGAGTTAAGGAGAGGAGAGAACGAACAGGAGAGGAGCAGGTTAATAAAGGCAGATCAACAAGAAAGGATTTGAAATGCGCCGTTTCCCGCAACAACATGCCCGGTCCATCTAACGGGAAGGGAAGACTGAGATCCGGAGTTTTTCGGGAACTCACCCAAGATGTTACCAGCATGCCTATCTGCATCGAAGCGCCTTGTTCCATCCGGCGCAGGTGCTGGCCCTTCTTTCTCCCGTCAAAAGAAAGCAGCCGGCCGATAGCGACTTCTTATCGTTATGTTCTTCCTCCTTCTTCTTGTTATCCCGAGGTCTTAGCCGAGACTTGGCTTTAAGTCAAAGAAGGTGCGTAGCTTGCTTGCTTACCCGCTCCGTCGAAGTCTAGTTCACGTTCACTTAAATCCTCGCTCTCGTGCAATGCAATCAGCCTGATAGCTTGCTAAGTGGGCCTTCTACCCTTTCTTCAAATGGTCCCACTGTCAGATCTCTTTCCGTAAGTGAGTAAGTGATGGCATTCGATATTCTTCATTCTCTCTTTCTCTGTTCCTCTCTCTTACACCGGTTTACACTCGCGGATCTGCCACCTCGGGGACTGAGGACCAAGGCAAATCCACTCTTTCTTGAACCTGAACCCGGTAACTAACCTCTTGACTAACGGCTTGTTTTGTTGACAGAGTGACTCTAGCCTTAAGAGAAGGAGAGCTAGAAGAGCGGAGATAAAGGAAGAAGATTCGTAGACTTGCGTACGGCCGTACGGGGAGGAAATAAGAAGAGAGCAGGACAGGACTATAGAAAGATGGTAAGGTGAAATAAAAACACAGTAAAACCAAGAGCTCTTACTTGAAGACCTGCCAAGAAGTCGACTGCTTACTTTCTTTCCTTAAGTCGACGATTCCCCTTCCTTCTCATGAGAGTTGATCCCATCCTTCGAGTTAGATCTCTCCGATTCAGGTTGATTAGATCACTGAACTTGGTTCACTGACGCTAAGAGAAGGAACCTGCTCTCTCGAGGAAAGGAAGTTCCCATGCCATTAGTCTAGCTCACCCCGTCTTCTTCGCATCAAAGAGTAGATTCTCTAATTGCAAGAGCTTATCCACAATATCCTTACCTGAATGTCAAACCAAGGCTGACTTAATTTCATGCTTTTAAGGCAACCAGCGGATTTCTGGCAACCTCGATTGGAATTAGGCTTGAACCAGAGGCGAGCTTTACCTACCTTTCTCTATTCACCCGATTCGATCCACAAGCTTCATGCCGTACCTGCCAGAGAGGGGGATCTGCCATTAAACTGTTCCGATTGTCCGTCTAGTGAGACTTTTTCTCTCACCTGTCAGGGCTGGTCATGATTCAAATCAATGATATCTGTAAAGTTATACTAAAGAAGGTACTAACTGGCATTTCAGGGAAGAAGACGAGCAAAGAAAGTATCCTCCCAGAATCCATACCAATTAGCTTTTATAGGCCCAAATATCTTGCCAACGATTCCTATCTAATCATTGTTGAAAGAGAGAAATCAGTCAAGCCAAGGAGAAATGTAATTGAGCTCGACTGTAAAGCATATTATGATGTAAAATCCCAAAGTTGACTCTCCGAGAAATTCAAAAAGTTGAGCTTTTGTGTAACGAGACAAGCAGTCCCCACTGTCTTTTGATTAGATAGTGGCAGATAGTTGAAGGAAACCTTCTCTAATCGGGAAATCCCTCTTCAAGCCTTTAACCGTTCATATAGAATCTTCCTTCCTCCAACTCTCTCAATCCTTCCGTTTGTGTAAGCTACTTGTTTCAGTTTGTGTTGTATACCCGTTTGACAGGGTCTTTTTAGTTAATCCACTTTTTGTCTTCCTCTGATGGCAGATGCTTGAATAGTAATGGAAAAGCTTGGAGTCAAGGAAGATTCCGAGAAAGGAGTGATTGAAGATAGCCATAGCTATAGTCAAAGTGGATAGATGCCTATAACACCACTAGGATCAGTCAGAGTCTCGGATGATGGAAAGACAGGGTCCGGAAACTGAACATTCTATAAGCTGGGGAAGTAACTAGGAGGCTTCTAGCTTACCATCTATAGTAGGCCTCGAAACCTTTCCATCTTCTTCATTCTAGCTGACCATCAGAAAGGGGAGCCTGAAGTAGGAGTCCCGGAAGAGGAATCAACAACGGAAGGTGAAAGCGGGGCATCGAAGAAGGCAATGAAAGAGGTGCAGAAAGCAGGCCGAAGGAGGAGTACCAGTGGATAGAGAAGGCAATTCCAGTTCCACTATCGGATTCTGGGCATGAAGCCTTGACAAGGGCTTCCGGCAAGAAAATCACACGTAGAAGGGAGGGATCCGCCATCTTTCACTTCAAATTCAAGTCATTCCACGAACAGGTTTAGAGTAGTCAATTCAAGACTTATAGTAGGACTTTCTCTACCGGGAGATGGTTTAGCGCGAGTAGTAGGAAGGGGGGGCATCAAGTAAAATCTTTCCCTCTTAAACTCCGTCCAACAAGAGGAAATTCCATAGCTTCTTCCTTGCCATCTACAGTCAGAGTACTCCGACAGGTTCTTATGCCAGCCAGAATTTCACAGAAGGAGGGGTCACGTTAGCAGGAGCTGAATAAGTATAGGAAGTGGCCGTTGTCAAGGCTTCACCGGTAAGGCATTCACCAGCTGTTCTTTCTTTAGTTGCTGTCTCGGAATACGAGAGAATCCCTTCTTGACTGACCTATAGGCGACACTGAACGAGAAGAACAAACTTTCAGCTATAACCGGAGTGAAATGAGTTCTATAGGCCCGGAACACTTTCTAACTAACTGTTAGCCAGTTTATTGCTGGGAGTGATCACGAACGAAGGATGAATAGAGGCGTAGTCTATAGCCGGCCCGTAACAGGAGTTCGAGTTTGAGTGACTCCAAGAACTACAGGGAATGCCATAGTAGAGCTAAAGCCAATAGCCGTAGCAGTGAAAGCTGTCTATCAGAAGGTAGGAAAGGTCCTCTTGCTCTAGCAGTCAACGAATCGGAATCGGAAAGGGCTTGTGACTGGTTCAATACCAGAAAGGGAAGAAGTTGAGGAAGAGACAGATGAAAGAGTTCCAATATCGGCACAAAGAGAAGGTTTCTAGGCAGGAAATGGTGTAGCATCATCTTTCTGTAGCTGTCATTCACCTCTCCTCTCCGAGCTCTCTCTAATTCATTTACTTGACTTACGAAGCCAGTCTCCTCTATCAGACTTTCATTCATTCCCTAGACCTCAATGAAAAGGAGAGGGTCCGAAGGAGGAAGATCAAAACCTAAATGTGCCAGGGTCGAAGCCAGGGCAATAAGACCTGTTTGTAGAGGTTCATATACGGAACGCCGCGAAAGAATACCCGGGGCAGGAGATTCAATTAATCGAGATTCAGAAGATGAAATTTCACCTCGACCGTCGATAGGTTTAGCTAGGGCATTTATAACACGTCCCAAATAGGCCTCACTCACCGGTATCTGAGCAATTCGTCCTGTTGCTTTTACAGAGCTTCCCTCTTGTATCATCAAACCATCGCCCATTAATACAACACCAACATTATTTGATTCTAAATTAAGAGCAATACCTGTTGTCCCCTCTTCAAATTCAACCAATTCGCCCGCCATCACCTCATCAAGACCATGAATGCGAGCAATACCATCACCCACTTGAAGCACGGTACCAGTATTTACAATCTTTACTTCTCTATTATATTGCTCAATCCGTTCACGAATAATATTACTAATTTCGTCAGCCCGCCATAAATATTTCTTAACTCTTTTTTGAAACAAAACGAAAAAATAATGCCTACAGTAGAAAGACTAATCAGTTATTTCTTTCATTGACCCTAACATGTCAATATTGGCATTAATAGTACGGAAATGTAACTCATTGTTCAAACAACTATTCAGGATTCCTAGAGCTCTCCGTAAGGCTTGTTGAAAAACCCGTTGCCGAACTTGATTAATCGTCCTTTGTTGTTCAAACTGAATAGTTTCATTTTTGTAATTTTCTAATTGTTCCAAAGCTTTCGTTGAAGTCACTATATTATATAGTATTATATAGTGGAAATATAGAGGATACCCTCTTATTAAATTCAAGCCGTAGTTTTTTTAGACCGGATGGGGCCTTAAGGACGTAACGGGAGAAATCCCGCCTGTGGCGGAGATGGGAATACCATAACACACAGCTACAGCTACTACGCTCCAACTTCTTGGAATCTGTGATCGTCTTAGGCGTGTAACCGGCACCTTCATAGTGAATTTATCTCTATATTGCTCGTCTAGGCCTTTTTTATGCGCCTTTTCTCGTCATCATATGGACGATTCCCCATATGAGAGGTTAAACGTTCTTTTCTTTTTGAAGCAGCGAATCACTTGATCTACGGCAGCATAGAGACTTTTTAGAGCTCGCTCTTCGATAGCCATTCAGTTCTCCGGAAAGGTACGTTAAGTGACTCGACTGAAAGGAGCGAGTGGAGTATACGTAACGAGAGTTGGAGAGGAAATAATGGAATTAAAGGGCGGTGACCGGTAAACACAAGCAACTGACTAATCGTGTCGTGCATAAACTCGCTTAAGCCACCAAGCGGGGGATGAGCGCAGCCCTTTGATTTCACCTCCAGTCAGGAATTGCGATATGGCCTAGCTCGCTTCCTAGCTTGTATCTATTAGGTAAAAGAGAGCCCTTGAATCTTCCTAGCCCTTGAACCATGGGATGGACTCACTTATCAAATGGCTGAAAACCGCTATAAATTAATTACACGAAACCCCTAAACTGTACCCTTTGCTTCCTTCTAGAGAGATTTCTACCAACAACTATGGACTGATCGGAGCAATAAGCAAGTGGGAGAATGGTATAGTGGATCAGAGATGCCTACCTATAGTTGGAAGGCTCGCCTAGCGGACATCCTTTCTCTAAGTTAGTAGGCTCCTAAGGCCACTCATAGCGCCCCCGTCGCGCCGTAAGCAGACATTGGTGATTCTAAAGACCAAACAGGCCGGCCAGGAATGGCTCCTATGCCTTGCTTGCCAGCAGAAATCCCCTTCTTGATCCTACTTATCAGAATCGGAAGAAAGCTTGCTCTGCCCTTCGTGCTAAAGCTTTCTTTGTGTCTGGTGCGCTAGAAGCATCAGTCTATGGCGCGCCTTTCGCTTTCTTTTCTTCCTGCCCACCGCCTATAGATCTGTTCCGATTCATGGTACTACCCATGAGTAGACTTCATTCTCCTTTGGAAAAGGTCAAATGGTTTAGGCTAACGAAAGCGGATTTTGCTAGCGAGAACTGGGCAAAGCGTCAAAGGATGTGTCGAGAGTGAGCCCACTATAGATACCCCAACCCCAGAGGGAGACCCCAAACGAAGTCAGTAAACGAGACCAACCCACGGGATGTGCTCCGAGTGGATCGATCTTTCTTTAGTAATGCATTTGGCGACGTACCCAAGGCTCAAAAACAGGCTTCAAGTCTCGACCTCTCTCTTTAGTGAAAAATCAACGCATTAGCATACCGACCTACTCCAGCTAAAGAAGGAAATTCCCTACGTACAGGCAAGCTGACTTAACGGGTCATAGATATGCATGTTAGCGTAACAAGAGTAGGAATGGTGGCACATCTCGTTTTGACGGTCCAATGAGAATCTCAAATCCTCAAGTTATTCCGTATAGCGAAGACTGTCTTAAAAACGGCATGTTACGCCAGTATATTGCTCAGACGCCCCAATCTCGGGGACAGCGGTGGACCCCTCGACAACTGAATCGGGACAATGAATTGTGTAACTCGAACAATTTGGAGGCACTTACTCAAGGAAAAAATGCATATGACGTCATAGACGCCGTAGTGCCCGGGGACAATGTCCAATTGCTTGCTTCCATGCATCATGATCCTTCTCAGCTAGGCATTGACAGTAGTACATACCTACTACTACTCCAAACTGTAAATACCTTGTCTGGGTGGGGTAAATAGAAGCTACCTATAATCCTTACCAGGCAGGTGAACAAAATATATTCAATATAGAGTAAGTTGTTTACTTTAATTGGCTCAAGAGAAGCAAAGTAAAGAGACAGAGTAAAGGCAGTATTTACGTAAGAATAAAATAAAACAATCCCGAGCGGCGAGGCCTTCTATCTCTGTAGAAGGCTGGATTGGCTTCTTGGTTGTTTTCCTTGTGCTTTCTGTTTGTCGTTGTTCTTCCTCTATTGGTTGTTACGTCCTTTTCTCCTTCGGACCCTTCTTCCTTCTTTGCTTTGCCTGAACCCAACGAGGCGAGGAAAGTCTCCCTTCTCTCTACTGGGCTAGCGGAACTAGGACTTACTGGATGGAAGATGACTTTTCATTTGGCTTAGGAAGGGGATGCCTCCTTGACTACATCCTGATAACCGCCTGCCTGTCTTGACATAAGAAGGAGTGCAGTAAGCGTCTCCGGACATAGAAAGTAGGCAATCGCTTACCCTGTAAGGGAGGAGGACTTTCAGGTATCGACACAGACAGTGGGAAATCTCTATACGATTGAAGTCAGTGTGCAAGACAAAGTCTAGTTTTTACTTTGAGTTCCTCTTTTATTAACATAATAAAAGCATTCCACAGTCGTAGGTACTCAATTCAAAGAGTCGGGTTACCGGTTCAGTTTCCAGTTCACCTTCACCTTTTCGGCTTAGTCACTCCCTAGCCTGAGAGCTAAAGTGAAGCTAAGCATTGGGGAATAAGGTTCTGGAAGAAGATCCTTTTCTTTTTTTCTCATCTCGTTTCCCTTTAAAATTGACTTCTGAAAGCAAGTTCTAGTGTGATCTACGCCTGTTAGACTGCCGGGCTGTAATGGATTGGACTATGAATACTTATTTCTAGTGAAAGAAGGATATCGTATCGGGTTGGACCCGCTCTCTTCAGGTCTTTGCAATTCCTGTGGGAACCGCACCACTTTCAGCCTTTGTATCCACATAATGAGAAGCCCTCTTTTAGTAAAGCTTCTCTTCATCAGCGACTTTCGCTTCTGCCTTCGTTGCTGGGTCAACACCAATGGGATCCGCTGCTTTAAAGGAGCCGTAACAGAGGAAGTTCGAGAGGCGGGACCAAGGTCTAGTTTCAGTTAGATTTACCTTGAACCAATTAAGAATCCAACGGCAGAGCCGGCGCTTGACCTCTCCACGCCACAGCGACTGACGCGAGGCAACCATCATCGAACGTGCCTTTAACCCTACTAAAGCAGAAGAGACTTATGGTCACTGCTGACCCTGGTAAGGATGTATCATGAGAAGGTAACTGTGCCAAGTACGGGTTGACGCTCTTCGCGGGAATAGGTTCGAGTCGAGGGTGACTAAGGTTCTAAGCCTAACTCACTTCCAATCATCCTCATTGAAAACCTCAACAAGATCCTATCGAGAAGTCTAGGCTTTTCTCCTAGTAGTCTTAGCCGCAGTCCCTTGGTCGGGGAGCAATCCTACTTTATTGGTTCCCTTCAGCCTTCATCATTAATTCAATCTTGCCAGCTTACGGTTGTTCGTTGAAAGGGATGTCGAGTCCCTGCTGAATAAAAGGCCATGTATAGGTTTGGGCATCCGTTTTCACTTTTTCTGGTGTAGTGTAGTCCGCATCCGTCCCTGGCAAGGATAGGTAGTCCTTGGTGGGTAGGTGGTTGTGCCCGGATCCTCCAGTAGGAGGCATCTTAGGTTCCTGGAGATTGAAAAGAAAAAGGGAAGAAAGAATGGTATTAGTTTGGAGAAGAATAAGCATTTGATCATGACCCTAGTTTGATACCCCCGGTCTTGCATTCGTTCTGGTTCGGAGAGCGGGGGAATCTTCTTTGGGGTGAGGTAGAGCTCAATTACATCGACCCTTGTCTTCGGATTTCCCTATGGCTTTCTTATTTAGGCTAACTGCCCGCTACGCCCCTCAAGAGGAACTTTCTCTCTTAAAGATGGTATTCTTGGCGAAGCGCTTACTACTCATACCGGGTGCTAGTAAGACTTTTGCCGTCTAGCGTACTTCCTTACTAATCGGCCTTCCTCTGCTAGCGACTACCAGATCGGCTAACTTGAATTATTCCTTAAAAGACCGTCAATGGTCTGACTTCTCAGAGGCCATAAACAGGACATAAAGGACTCGTACCGTAAATGGCCTTATGAAGAAGATTTTTGTTTTAGGGGCAAGCTACGTCTATTAGGTCCAAGTGGTTACCCGACCCACCTATATCGTGTTTTCCTCGCTGTTTCTGGAGAGCTACTTGTCCGTAACACACGTTCCTTTAGGGTTCATCATTTAATCTAATAGGGGTCCTTACCTCAGCGGTGTCGAAGTTTTTGTGTACGTCGTGGGAGTCAGTCCTTAACTTAAGGTTGTCAATTTCCACTTCTGCTGCTGGTGAAATGGATTCTAAGGCCCTTCGACTTTATTGCTTTCATCCCTACAAAGTGACTCGCCCCAAGGGACTAAAAGACTTGAAAACGAACTTACTTTTTCGACACCAGATCTTTTTCCTGCTCTTACGGGGAGGCAAGCTCTTTTTAAGTAAAGAAGGGGGGAGCAGCTTCTCTCTTAGTGATGCGTGGCGTGCTCTCGCTCTTGCTTGTATTGGTGAATCTATCTTTTTGTTGGCCCTGTGGGCCACAGTCTATCTCTCTCTTTTTGTTTTTGGTTCTATCACCAGATCCGTTTATGCTTCAGCCGCTGCTTTTCCCCGTCAGGGTTATAAAAAGATCTTCTCCGTTAAGCCAAGGGGTGGAGGAGCAGTGTAACGATGTGCCGGGCTTCAAGCTTAACATCCAGATTTCCATTTCGTGTTCGTGATCAGGACCCAGCACCAACACCTGCGATGGGGGCGCTCGAACAGGAGCATGCGTTGAAACCGCAGATGAAGATATGGATTCAGTCTCGTTCGTAAACTTCCATACGGATGGTGACGGAACTACACTACATACAAAATACAAAGGAAGAAGCGTCAATCGGCCTAGCTCCTGGGCTTATCTTTGCTTATTCCAGAATAGGCAGTTCTCTCCTTCTGTATGGGTCTCGGAACCCAAGCAAGTCAAATGTTTGGAGTTAAAATCCTTTGTTGAGTAGCGCCCACGCAGCTAATGGGTAAAGGCATCTACTTACTGTTTGCGCTTTCTCTTCTATAGCTAGGAGCTTGAGTTCGATTGGGTAGAGAATTTCTGCACGATCCCGTTTTCTAAAGGTAGAATTCTAGATTGGATATAAACTCTTGAATGACTTGAATGACCCGTCTATGCTAGTTTGTAACATCTTGTGCCCGTTTGGTAAGAGTCAGGTCAAGGTCCAAATAAAATAGCGGATTTTCATTTCTATCAGGGGTAGCCCCTAAGCCATAGGCCTGCAACCGATGATTATAGGCTGTGCAAGTTGTACCACTTATTCTCATCAACCATTCGTCTTTATTATTCCTCTTTTTCTTTAGTTCATCGAGTCAGCCCGAGCAAGCATTCCTCTGTGCTATAGTTTGATTCAAATGAATCATAATAAGGCTACTATAGACAGACCTAGCCTATTCTCTCGGATAGATTGGATATTTTATGTATAAAATAAGGACTCCAATTGAACCGCCTGTCCCAATATAAAACTAAAGGAATTCCTTTTGATGCTCGTAGTGGATAATAAGGTAGAAAGAGCGGAGATAGGGTCTCTATCTCCCTATCCTACAGTGTGTGAAAGGTCCTTAAAGAAAGAAAAGAAAGAGGGGATCGATCTTGAAACGGGGCTAAAGGCAAGTTCCTCGATAATTAAAAATAAGGGAAAAAGAATAGCTTAAAAGCTACGTTGAGAATGGTCGTTTGCGGCTTCGCTCTTCTTCTTCTTTTTCTTGGTTGGGATAGAAGTTCCAGCACCCTTATATTAGCTCCTTCTCAAGCTATTACGACAATAGCTACGATTGCCATTCTTGCAGTGCTTACCCGTGAATCGTATTCAAAGCATCGAGAAAGTTTCGCACAGATCAGTCTTTTCTGCTGCCGAATCACTACTCGTACTGGTAGCTCCTCCTCCACCAAGAGGAAAGAGGTTATTATGCTTTCCCCCGTTGGTTGCGGTTCGTACACCGCTTCGGTCGGGTACCTGGGAGTGCTTTAAATGCCTTTAAATTGAGTTAACTTGCCCTGAAAGATAGAATTAATGAGTGTAAAAGTAGCTAAAGGGGAAGTCAAAGCCGAGTTCAATAACATGGACAGAAGAAGAAGAAAGAGAATCTAAGTCTTTATCCTACACTCCAAACCTGCCAATCCGATTAAAAACAAGCCAAAAACACGGTAACAAGGATCCTCTTTGTTTTAGGTATTGCAGAAGGGAATGAATCAAGCTAGGTCCGTGTCCGTAGCTCACAGGCAGGGTGAACCAGCCCATGCTCTGTCTCATGGGTAAAGGAATAAGCGATATCGCTCAGAAAGGTTCTATTCTAGTTCTAGTCAGGGCATAAGAAGAAGTTTAATAGGGATTAAACGGATCAGTAAGATACGGTAGAGGTCCAAGTGATTGCTCTTCAAGACCTTACTAGGCTCGGAACTCTTCAACTCTTCCTTCTTTGGTACAAGACTTTCCTGGAGCTCCTTACTCTACAGGTTCTACTTGCTGGGATAACTGATGAAGCTAACTCTCTATGGTATTTTGATTCCTTTTTTTAGTTCAATGAACTAAAAATGAGCTCCTTCGGACCCTTGCTTTGCTCCCTTTCAAGCCACGATTGCCTGCCCCACCGCCCCAACTAAGTTCAACCAAAGAGTCAAAGCACATCGGCCTATCATTGTTCAGTACCTATGTACGTCTCGTAGGCTATTGAACCTGCTTCATTCAACTCTCATCTCTCATATAGTTTTTCATTAAAGTATGGATCCGTGCGTTCATGCTTTGATGGTTGCAGGCGGAGCACCATTCCCGACTCGGATTCCTCTATCATATCTCTACATCCATACATCAATCTAGTCTTCTAAGCCGGCTAGTTGTGTTTAATAGAAAGAGAGTCAAGAAGCTTCTAATTTCCGTTGTAGATAATGACAGAAGAAGGTGAAGAGTAGAGCAGAAACTAGAGAACTGGAAGGACACCAAAGGGGAGTACTGTTTTCAAATCTATGTTCAACAAGCGGGCGGTGTTACAGGTTCGACGGGGAAGCATTTAACTTGTAGGTAGACTTAGGATGCCTAAGCTTTTGTAGTTTGCTGAAGGAGAATCAAATGGAATAATAGAAATCATGGATAAGGGCTCTCTTGCTTAATAGCCAGGGGGGAATTACCTGAATTTACTTCTCCTTCTTTTATCAGAATTAGCTCTGATTGAATTGCCCATCCATTTAACTAGTAACATATGTAGGTCCTACTTTTTGAACCTAAAAAAAATTCTTCACAAAAGAGTAGTGCAACATAAACAAAGAAGAATTCTCTATATTGGAACTTTTAAGTTGGCTTCCCTGTAATTAAATTACGCACGAAAGCTCTCCAGAAGGATTAACACTGTCCCGGAACCCTTACCTAGATAGAGATAGACAGGGCAAACCTCTTCATAGACCGTGGGCTATAAAAGCAAGAATGCACGAAAGGGGCTTTATTAAAAGGGAACAAAGGTTGAGCGAGTCACCAAAGGGTTTTCCTTTTTGGTGAGGGTTCCCGATTCGAGAACCAGGTAACCTAGCATCCTCACCTATTTTTCCATAGTACAACGCTTCCCTTCGCTCACGTCCGAACCTGTTGGATCGATATCTAGTTCCACCAGCGGCAGAGACTGTTGGATAGGTACCCCTATAAGTTTCTTTAGTTAACCAATTGGAATAGCTACAACTGGAAAAGCTACAGCTGTGAGCGATGGTTCACTCTCTTCGTGGTTAGCTGCGAATGGGAGTTTGTGGTAGCGATAGGTGGTAATCAGACTACCTTTGCTTCTTCCTCTCTAGGTGCTTGAACATAAAAAAGTGCTTTATTAAAGGGCATGCTCGTTTTTCTTTGATTTGAAGACGGTGCGATATTATAGAATAAGTTCCTGTATTAATTTATACTAGAAGGGCTCGATATAAAAAGCAAAAGCAACAGGCCCGCTCTATTCGATTGTAAGCAATTCTTTGAGGTGACCGCTTCTTCTTCTTCTAAACCTCGTTTCATTGGCCGAGGTCATTTAGGCTAAAGCCCCTTACGCTTGAGTCCGGATAGGGAAAGGTGGGAGGGCAACGTTGTTAATTCTCTTTGTCTTAGTCTGAGCTTGGACTAACCAGGTTCGAAACCTGTTTGTATAAAATGATTTAATTATCTGTTTTACACTTAAGACTGGCTTGGGAGCTTTAGCTATACGATAGAAGACGGGTATTGGACTTGCTGTCGAGCAGGCTTTCAATAGGGACAGGGAAGACTTTCACTGTGAACAAGGGACTAAAGCACTCTTTCTAGCGAATCTACCAAACCTTTTTTTTAGTACTACAATTAGGCTAAGAATAGTTCATAAGCAGAGACGCGGTACCACAGCAAGGAAAGTGGCTTTTAAGTTCGAACTTTCTCTATTGTGTAATAGAACCCCCCTGAACCTTGTTGTGGAATCTCTTCTAGTCGTGACTTTTGGACAAAGGGCCTCACTAGCTGCACTGACGACGAGACTAGATAGGTGTTCGTACGCGGGGGAGAGCAATAATCCATACACAGGCTTAGAGTAGAGGAGTTAGAACCTAGGTTTCAGAGGGAATTCCATGATTTGATTTACTGAGCCGAGCTAAGGACCGATCTCACTCACCGTAGCACGTTAGACTCATTGTTGCGCTAAAAAATCAAGTACTAGCCATCTATTTACCACAGTTTCGAACAAAACAAAGAAACAAAGGCTTGAAAGACCTTATTATCTTTATATATTGATCGGCATGCGCGTGAACGAGATAGACGAATGAATGAAAAGCTCCTAGCACTACTAGCAGGAAGACTGCACCAAGGCGGTTACCACGGGCGTAAACAAAAACCATGGTCGCATCTAGTCTAGTGACGGCAGACTTTAGTTGTTACAGGACTTGAAAAGAGGACTGCCAAATCATAGGCAGAGAAATCAACGAAAGAAATGCCACTAGTTCTTCCCCTATCGAGGGTCCTGATCGAAGGTTTTGCTTACTAGAGTATCAAGGGCGTAGGAGACACTTTTTTTAGGACAAAACAGGATAAAGGGCGAAAAAGACTAAAATAAGACTTTCCATAGCTTAACACCTGAGTAGAGAATCATGGTCATTACGACCGCTTTTTCTACAGAAGATTGAGCCCTTATGTTAGATAGTATCGCGCGTAGGACACGAATACCTTATATTCAAAGGTTCGAATCCTGTCCTCGCCAAATTACTTGAGATACTTGATGTTCTTCATCCTACATTCTCAAAAAGTTCCGTTTTCCTCTTGCTTTCAGAAGTCGAGCTCCATATCTTCTCCAAGCCCGATACCGGTACTCCTGGCTCAGCCCCATTTGAATCTGAATCCAGGTAACTAGCCTACTGGTTCTCTTGATTCTAGTTTATTTGTTTGGATCACCAACAGGTATCTTCATTCAATCCGAATAGCGGGCTTCGTCGAGCTTAAGCTTGACTTCTTTAGTGCCTGCCCTCCATTCCAGCAAGTGAGAGCCCGAGCATGGACGAGTTTTTACTTATTTCGGACATTGAAATAGAATGAGTTCTTGCCTGTGCCAGCCCGCTCCTTCTCTTTTGGTTTGGTGTCAACCCGTAGCTAATGGGACTTGATAGAGTCAGTGCTCTTCCCAGGTCAAAAGTGGAAAGCGTAGCTGTCAAGGGTCTGGAGACGCCTAGTTCATGTTCACCTGGTTCATCTGATCCGATAGCGGGTACATGGGCATTTAAAAAATAAAAGTAGAAGAGAGTTGCCCGGCGGGCTCCTCAGTCTTAGCTTGATTCTCGGCGTACTTCGTTACCCCAGTTGCAGGATTTCCCAGATTGCCTTCCTGGATTTGCTTCCTAGCTACTAAAACTTCCGCTTCTTTATTATAACCAAACCATAAAACCTCCTGTTATCTTGATCTAGAGTCGTAGCTACTTAGGTAGGAAGCAAAGTGTTCCAATCCCTCTTCCTATTGTGAGAGACCTCAACTCCCCGCTCTTTAGAAAGCTCTTTCTTTGCTTTTCTGATCTCATTCATTGTGGAAGTACCGTGTAGGGATAGGCATCTTATCTATGCAATAAGGATCTCACTTGCTTTCAGAGAGAATCGCCTTTTGTTTTGACCAGGTTGTCCTTCTCTTCTCAATGCCCGAAGGCTAAGTGAGAGATTCCCAAGTCGGGTAACCCGATCCAGTAGAATGTTTTGAGAGGAGCAAGTATAATATAATAGGTTCGCAAGATTGATTCGAAGAGTAACTGAACTTCATCAAGCCTGGTTTGGGTGTGTGGTATTGTGATAATGGAAAGACTATAGTCAAGTCTATTCGGATGCAGATTGGTCTGGTTCTCCTTCTGACAGACGATCTACTACGGGGTATTCTGTCTTTGTTGGAGGTAATCGAGTCTATTGGAAGAGTCAGAAACAACCCGTGGTGTCTAGATTGAGTGCAGAGGCAGAGTAAGGGCTATGGCTCAGACTACTTGTGAGTTGATGTGGATCAAGCAGCTTCTCAGTGATTTTTGAATTCTAGTTAGAGATTCTAAGCCTATGAGACTATGGTGTGACAATCAAGTTGCTATTCATATTACGTGAAATCCAATTCGAAATAGAGACCTTCGAACCTGTCTTTTAAGTGGTCAAGGCGCTATGTCGATCATTTTAATGAAAACATTTCCCCTTTCGAATAGCTTTTATACCTCTGTCAGGTAACCCGCTTATTAGAATGAATATATTCCCCTTCTACCTTCTAGGAGCTTACAGGCCCTTCCTTTAAAGGTACGCAAGGAATGGGTTAGGCGTATGACATTCCCCGCAGGGTGAAAAGGCAAAGAAAGCAGTGCCTCTAGCAAGTCCTTAGATCCCGTGTTGAGGAGGACTTTCAGCTCTCGTATCCCCAATACTATCTATATCTATATTAAAGGTGCTCCTGTGGTTACCATTTTAGGTAGCTGTTCAAGATTGGTACTCTTCAGGGTGACATCCCGAAAGGCTTCTCTGTAAAGGTAACTCAGTTCCCCAGCGGCCTGAGACCGGATCGAAAGGCCAGGGGAATGATTGTAAAAAGGAGAGCAATTGTTGAGCAGTGGTATTCGTTCATCGAGGAGTTAGAAATGCCAATTCTGGTTTCCAAGAAGTTTGATCGGGCGGAAAGGTAAAGAATGACTTATCTAAAGAATCCATCTATGTTCACCTCAAAGGCCTCTCCTCGTATTGCTAGTACCTGTCACCTGTCCGGCTAAGGTAAGGGGGTAAAACACCTGATATGACTAAGCGCTAGGGGAGACTCTTATACCTGTGCACCCTCCGCTGCTTACCAAATTCTTAGAGAATGGTTACGGAATCTCAGTTAGTGCACCTGTCGTTAATCGGAAATGGAAGATCGTTTTCAACTCCTAAGTTGGTTCGTTTTGGTCTGAAGTGGAAGATTTACGATCGGTAAAGGATATAAATTTCCGAGTACCTATCTTGGACGTTGGTACCGGCCGTACTTTAGGAGGTTATGTATTGGGTGGTATCAGTGGTACAGATTTCTTGGTGTCCGCTCTAGGTTTGACACAACCTAAAGCAGGACGTGGTATTGTACTTCCTAGTGTTTTGATACACTTTTGGGAAGATCCCACTGAGATCTATTGTGATAACAAGTCAGCCCTATGCTTTTCTTTCTTGCTTAGCAGCTTTGCCGACTTCCCCTTGGTCTTCACTCCTCTCCTTAACAGTTTCAGGAAAGAACTCCGAGTGAAGATAAAAGTACTCCATACTACGCGCTAAGTATCAATTAACTATCGACCAAACGGGCCGTCTCTGCGAGTAAAGAGAGAGACAGGGATAGGAAGAAGGTGCAGCCTAGTCTCTGTCCGTGATGGAGGGATTTACTATTGGATTTCGTTCGAAACAAGAGCAATTTGCCATTCCCTAACCTAAAGACTAGTTGCCTTTCAGGGCAATATCGAATCAGCTCTCATTCCTGCTTGAATGAAAAGGCCAATCAATCTTATGAAAGAGCCCTGCCTGCTTCGGAAAATGCCTTGCTGTCGAACTAGAATATACTAGAGAATATTAATGGTAAGAGTTAGCGAGCATACTATCAACAAGGAGCTTTCGCACACAGACATTTGTTCCCGGATGTTTCATAAAAAAAGTGTACACACATTCGATGAGAAAACTACCCGACCCAGAGTGACTTTCCGGGCAGACAGAGAGGGTCCGAGAAGGTTATAGAGTACGCTATCCCAACGGGAGAGGAATGAAAGGAAGAATTTAACCACTAAAATCAAGTACGAGCCAGAAGAAGAAATAGAATCCAAGCTTGCTCCCATTCGGGAAGTGTGACATAATCGAATCAAAGAAAGAAGGTTTTTCTGCTGAGCTGAGGCCTGAGCTTGCAATGGGTGGGACATGAGGTTTGTCTGAATCTCATATCATAATCCATGGAACCCCTTCCCGCGTATGTGTCTTTAAATATCGTATGTAATGTAAAGAAAAAGATCCGCTCTTCAGTCGACTCTCGAACTCGTCCAAAGATTGAAAAACTGGAAGGATCGAGTGGAGCTGATACAGTATACGAAACGAGGTAAAAGAAGTCAAGCAGTCAATAGCGGAGAGGGACGAGACCGAGGGAAAATAGGTTACCAGATCGACAGAAAGAGAATCATAGTCTTCCTCCAGGGATTGATCGACCGGCATCTTCTTATCGAGTCTCCTCGGTCTTTGCTGAAGATCGGCCTCCAAGTCTCACAATAACTACAGCTCTGACGACTAGGGTGATATTCGCAGTCCTAAGGCTAACCCTAACCGGGTCTTTACCTGATATGGTTGACTACCTAGTGCGTTGGGTAGCGCACGGGTTCTCCCTTTGTTTGCCTTTCTTACTGGATTTCCTTCTTCCATTTCTTTCCTTTCGGGGATTACCTGATTACGCTACCGTCCCTTATTCAATTACACAGGTTCCATAGATCAGGTAGTCTCAAAGCTAACTCTCTTAGCCAAAAGCAACAACTAGACCAGCCCATCTCTATCCGGCTCAGGGAATCCATTCAAGTTCCAAGTAGAGTCACTTCTCACTGCCTCACACTACTCTTAAGAATTGGCACCGCATCCTAACCCTCTGGGCACTTCACTTGGCTTTCATGCCTGACTTGTTGTTCTTTCTACCCCGGTTTCTAACGGTTTACTTCGCTAGCTTCGGTCCCCTACTTCGGTGACCTTTTCCTTGTGGCTTGCTTGCTCGCTAATCATTGGCTGACTCAAGACTCTTTCTCCCCCTGGATATTAAGCCCTAACGCTCTAGAAAAAGGGAAAGCTATAGCACCAGTCCAATCCTTCCTTCTGTCTTCCCTTTTTTCCTTAAAATGCTCTATCCCTGGGGATTACTACTAAAAGGTAGGGCAAAAGGGTAGGGTGACTCTAGCAAGGTAGGGGTTTAGGGTTCTCAATGGTTTGCTGCTTATAGCCTGATTCTATCCTGGTGGAATTTTAGAAAAAATCTCTATCACCGGGGATTGGCTATAAAGACTGGGCTAAGGGTCTCGTTGCAAGATCCACCCAGAAGAATGGTTAGCAGCCATTCGACGGAAGCGGACAGAGTCCCAGGGTTTCAATACAAAATCTTTCTAAACCGCGCTCTCGGAAAAGAGTTGCCTACCTACCATCATTGGGATGGATCAGTAGTTCCATGGTTGTAAGGTCTTCGGGTAAAGTGACCTTACGGGACGTAGCTACACTTCAACACGAACCAGGGTTCAACCTAAGAGAGCTAGTCCTCACCCGACCAATTATCCATAAGAAAAAGAAAGGAACAAGTACCATTCAGAACAACCACCCTTGTACGCTCCCGCATAAATGCATCAACCTGCTCCAACCTTCGCCCATCATCATCTTCTTCCCTCGTACACTCAACTTATTTCAGCAGAGAATTATTCTTGTTATTATTATTTCTTCTTTCTTTGACTTCCTTTTTCATCTTCTCTTAGATAGAGAGAAATGCATGGTGAATGGAATTTCTTAAAGAAAGAGTGAGATTGACTGATTGTTGATTATAGATTCTCATAGAGAGCAATCTTCATTGAATGGCTGTGAAATCATTGATTTTTCATTCTCATATATAGAGATTGATGTGTACTGCTCCCCCATTTCCCTTCAGTGGAAGTGGTGCGAAGCGTGCTCGACCGTAGGGAGAGGGAAGAGGGCGGATCGAATTTTCTCTGTCATCTCCACCGGAATGGAAGTCAGATTCACCTGGTGTGAAATTGCTAGGAAAGGTGGTCTCAGCTCGAAACGAGTCCTCTCAAAATGACCGTGAGAATCCGGAACGACTGGCGAAGAGAGAAGAGAGTACGACTGGTGAAGATTGTCCACTCGTACCTCCGCAAGAACTCGTCTTGGCTGGCTGCCATAGCCGACCTCTCTTGTATGAATTTGCCCCAAGAACGGGACTTGAGATCAGTAGGAGATGCTGCACACACGGAAGGACAAGAAGGACAGAAAATGCTCCAACGCAGCTGCGAGAACCATCCCAGACCAGGGAAAGTGAGTCATGCCATTAACAGCCATAGCGCTTACAGTTCGGTTCTTCTTTCATGCAGTAGCATCGGATGAATCGAATGAAGCGAATAGAAAAGATCGATGTCTTCAAGGTCAGTTCAGCCCCTGTCTCATGCAGTGCACGAAGGGCCCCGACTCTCAGACTCTGATTAGACGTGACTGAAGAGTCGCGGCGGAGCGCCGATGAAATGCCTAATGAAAGATGGTTAGCTGAAAGGGGTGCCGGTTTCTACTTTCTCAACTACTTCCCCTAACTAGACCTAGGGGTTAAGCTAGTCTGGAGAGTCAGCCAGGGGATAGGTCATAGTGAGAACTATGAAGACCATGATGGGGAAGCATTCTACCTTAACTCCGTACAAGAAAGCATCTTTACCCAAATCAGTAAGCCAAGGCAAAGAGCAGATCAGATGAAGTAGAAAGTAGATAAGAAAGGTCAGACGCTTTAGAGAAAAGTAAAAAAGAAGAAGTTTCTACCCGGGAGGTCGGGTAAGGCGTGCAAAGCGCATAGAAAAGAGGACTTTAAGAAGAGAAAGAACAAGAAGGAAATCCGGGACCCCCTTCTGCGAATGAAGAAGTTTCAAATCCTGCCTTTGGCCCTGTAATAACTAAAGAAGTTAATGCCCTAAGACTTTGGACCTAGCTTCTTCAGCTGATTGGCGCTAATAAAGGATTTTTAGACAGATCCATCTTTTGACAACCTTTAGCCGTCTTTACCGCGTACTCAAGACTGAAGCCATCAGCTCCAGCAGCTAAATCAAATGAAGCAAGTGAAGGGAAGTACTTTCTTGCTTTGCTAAGGTGTCAATTCTTTATGTAGTTGTTTCGGGGGACCCGAGATTATTGATAGGAGCACAAAGCGAGCAAGCAGGGCCAGTACCCTTTGTTGTTCTATACCTTGCAGGAAGAAAGGAAAGTGACGATTGAGTTAGCAGCCAGCCCCAAAGGAGGGCTGTTGTCTGACGAGCAGACCTATAGAGGTAGGGAGCCGCCTTTGATCACAAAGCTGAGCAGAAGGACAGGCCGAGGGAGAAGATGAAGTGAGGCCCAAGAAGCGGGGGTTTGGGGATTGAACAAGAAAGACCAGGTCCGGAGAAAAGAGAAGATGAACCCTCTGCCGAGCTCTTATCGGCTTGAGGTTTCTTTTCATCCAACTAGAAATATCGTAAAAAAAGAAAGATCGTAAGTAACAATAGCGCAAAAGCCATAGCACAGCTTTTTTATCATTTGAATTTCTCAACCATTCTACGTTCCCGAAATGGATCCTATCAAATATTTTACATTTTCTATGATCATCTCTATTTCAATCTTTTGTGTCGTTTATCGTCGAGATATTAAAGAATCCTTCTGGGTTCAAAAAGTTTATTCTGACTTTGTTAATAGTCTTATGAAATATATAAGAGTAGGGCAATCCCTACTGGGTACGTATATGAACTGTTGTAGAGAGAGTCCTGAGTTTCACGTACCTAGGAGAATTCTTCCAAGATTACTATTTTATTTTATACAATTTATTAATGTTATCAGAGTCTACCGATGGTTGTATAATAAGTCTAAGTCTAGGTCTCGTAAGGGGAAGAAACCCTAATCGATATGAATAGAAGATGCCTATGAAAGCCCTCTCTTCGATTGTTTTCCAAGAATGTTGAGCCGGGTATGTAAGCCATGTATCTGGTAGGAAGGACAAGTTGGTCAGCCGGTTAGTTGAGAATAAAAGAAAGGTATCGGCTTCCTTCAATGTACGGAGGCATTCAAGTAGGTAAAGACAGAATGAACAGTTAGTCGGGCCGGTGCGAGCGGATCCAATACCAAGACTCTTCCTAGAGAGAGAACAAGGATAACAAAAAAAGGATGACAACGCAGATTCCGCTGTTACCAACTAAGTAGTTGAATGTCGCATAGGAGCTCTTACCATATATATTATATTATAAATGTTGTCGCATATCGGTTGTATAAGCTAACTGTCGCAGATCCGCTATCGCATATACGCTCAAGTAAGCTATTGCTATTTATTTAGGAACCATGTCTGTCAACTGCCCTCAAGTCAAGTTGGGGCCGGAGTTCTCCGCCGTCGATCGACGTGACAATCATGCCTGCTTGACAAGTCGATGTTGTTCCAGATTTCATTGCTTATTGGCGTGCCTTTGCGACTTGATGCGGCTACGGTTTCTTTAAAACGTCCAAGTGTTGCACGCCTTCAAGTGGAACTTGATTTACTCAAGCCCCGTATAGAGAAAATTTGGATTGGTTTCGGCGAAAGAGGTGGGTTTTGGCAGAAAGTAGAATATGAGAACATCCCCTCTTACTGTCAACACTGCTGGCACGGTTGATATCGACTTTGAGAAGGAGCCAATTGGTACTGGAAAAGATGGGAAAAGTGTTTACTTTAAAGACAGAAGGCCAACTAGTGAAGAAATTGCTGAGGTGGTGCAGTCTAGCGTGCTCCCTGAAATGTTTAAAAGCACTTACGAAGCTATTACAAAAAGGAATCCATTCTGGAATCAACTGTCAGTTCCTTCATCAAATCTTTATGCATGGGATCCAAACTCAACCTATATCCATCAGCCTCCGTATTTCAAGAATATGACCATGGATCCACCAGGCCCACATGGAGTAAAGGATGCATATTGTTTGCTGAACTTTGGGGACAGTATCACCACTGACCACATATCTCCTGCTGGGAGCATCCACAAGGACAGCCCTGCTGCGAAGTACTTGATGGAGCGAGGGGTTGACCGCAAAGACTTCAATTCTTACGGTAGCCGTCGTGGCAATGATGAAAGTCATTTTTATCGCCATTTTGACAAATTGGGGAGATTGAGAAATTTACTTATTATGATATATTTTTCCAGTCAAGCAGTCAAGTCCGGGGTAAGGAGACGCTTCTCACGATGGCGATGATGGCCATAACCACTAATGTCACCTCGAGGCTACTCGATAATCAGGAGTCGATCCTGCAACCAAATCTATACACAAAACAAGACAAGAAGTCAAACAGAGTAAAGGAGGAAAAAAGCGATATAAGGGCAATACCTGAAGTAGGATGAGGCTCCCGGTATGCTTGGCATAAGGATCGGAGCGAGCACGGTCAAGCCCAAGGAGGGTCTCAACTAGGACAAGTGGCATAATATCATGACCAGCCTTTCAAGGCTCGATAAGAGGTAGAATCTGCGGGTCACCCTCTCCACTATCGGTTCCTAACAGGAGACCAGAAAGCAAGCAGTAAATGAAGATATTACCCTTGTGGGTGTAATGCTCCTTGACATAAGAAAGAAGGGAGTCAAGCTTAATTAAAACCCTCCTATGAAGGAAGCCTTTCACCTTAAATGGTGGGATAAGGAAGAGTGATGGGATGAGAGTATAGGGGTTAGAATCGGAAGTAGGGATGATTGCGGGAGTATATTGAGCGGCTTGGAGGTTGCAAATAGCAAACTCCTCAGGTAGTGGGCTTGATCACCAAATCGGAAAACATGGTCATCTTTACTCCAAAACTTATCACAACACTTAATGATTAATGAGGGGAATGAGAGGCTGGATGCCTCAATATCCGAGTGATCTGGTCCGAATAAGTTCATTCAATACCTCAATATTGAGAGAATCAAGGTGGGATTTGAGATTAAAGGAGAATGTGGTGGACATCTTGGGTTTGGAAGCAAAAATAAAGTGAAAGGCATTGAAAATGAAGTTCTTTGATTTGCCAGCCTTGGCCGAAAGCAATGTAGAGGACTGTTCCTATGAGTAGTAGGTTTGGCTCATAAAGATGCCATTAAAGGCTAAGAAAACAGCCTTCTCTGAGTTGATTAATTGTGTGCGATGAAACCCTAAGGGAAGGATTGTTGTTCTCTTGTCAAGGAAAGAAAGACTAAGCAGACAACGAGGCCAAGATAGCACAGACTTGCCTCGAGACACGTAGCTCTTTCAATCAACCTAACTGATAAGAAATAGGCTTTTTTGAATCCCATACCGAGTGCTATCGTATAGTTTGCTTCATTTATAAGTTATTCTACTCGAAATTGTAGATGAAAGGATAGATAATTGGTTTACAGTACGGTTCACTGCTGGGCTCAATTAAGCAACTTTAGCTATTGCTAAACACATGCAATTCGTGCCTTGTTTCGTATGGAAATTTCCGACTCTTATCAAAGCGAGCCCCTTTCTTTTCCTATGTTACAGAATTAGTCAATCAGTCTATTGTTCTGGTTCTAGAGAGTCTAACCCCGTAAAGAGAAGAGCGGATCTTACAAAGACCAAATCTTGCAAGAGTAAGACTGGATATGAGAACTAGTAAGATCCTCTTTGAGACAAATCCGATTCTCCATCCCATTGAAGAAGATTTTCCGACATTCAAGCATCTAATAGCATCCGAAGGTCTGAGCTGGTAGTAGCGGGAAGGGATTGTGCGCTTGAATCAATAGCACGAGTAGACACGTCCAGATCTGTTGCGCTTGAACGTGGTGAGGAAGAATAAAAGAAGTACTTTTTTGGTCTTGAATCAGGTTCTCCTATAAGGAGAGAGATAGATAAGACTGTTCAGCCACCTGGGTAGCTTAGAAGAAAGATCCAAGGGATGAAATCATTATGAAACTCGAGCGGCTTTCAGCTCAAAGCTAGGCCTTATCACTTCACTAGTTAGTATTCCTTGAGTTGAGAGGATCAGACTTAGGAGTTTAGTTACATGTTCAAGCTAAAACTGAGAGTCAAGTTATTATATAACATAAGCATTAAGGACTATACTTTCTATGGTATTCTTACGAATACTAATTGTAAAAGGTAATTGTTAAATTAACCATTTTCTTCAGTTAAACGAGTATGCTTTATACATAAAAGATTCCATTCTCCTCCCGGTAAACTTCTTTACCTCAGATTCCTGCCTTTCTTCCTCGGAGTTCAGTCGTAAAAGAAAGGTTCGTATTCGGATGTGGCCGATGGGATTAGGAAAGAAGCAAGGTAGTGCTAACCCTTCGCCTCAGGTGCTCTTGTCAATAGTTTGAATCTGTAAAAAAAGAGTATGCGCTGGAACAAAGTTTGTTAAAGCATGGTTGTGAAAGAAAAAGGACTTGACTTCTGCTCCCGGAATAAGAATACGTGCGTGGCAGCTGGTATAGATGAAGAAGGGCGATAAAGCCGGAAACCATTTTCTCAAAAAGAGAGATTGCTTCAGCTGAACCGGCGTTGCAGTGAAAGGGTTCATCGAAGTAGGGGGCAAAGAGGAGAAGGAACTAGTGGAACCAGCAGATGGATCTTTACTCACTCCCGAGGAAAGCTCTTCGATCTCGCAAGGATAGAAGAATACACTTCTGTTAGGACAGCTAGACTTGGGCTGAGAAAGAGCTCGTGAGTGAGGTAGAAAACCAGCGCCGGTATCGTCGATGGAAACAGCGCTTTGACTTCCTTTGTTCTTCCCTGCACAAAATGTAGAGTAGGCCCTTGACACAACGGATACATTCCCGGCTATGAGTAACAAGCTTAACGCACAAGCCAAGCCCCGTCCCACTGCCAAGGGGCGTTAGCTAGTGGGTTTCGTAGGGTATGTTAGATAGCTATACCACACAAGGAGTTCTTTGAAGTTGAGGATTTCGCTTCCGATTGAGTCTGTGCGAAGCAAGCACTAGAGCTTGAAGCTAGCTTTGAAACAACCAAGCAACGGAACGTTGTGCGGTAGCAAGTGGGGTGACTTGACTTCCTCTGCTATTTGTTTAAATCTACCGCTATAGAAACTTCTGGATCGACTGTTTTTAGAGATGCCAAGGAGTTTGTAATCCACTGTGATAGATGCCAAAGGATGGGGAATTTATCTAAGAGACACGAGATGCCTCAACAGGGGATCTTGGAGGTAGAACTATTTGATGTATGGGGTATAGATTTTATGGGCCCGTTTGTCTCTTCTTTGGTAATGTGTACATTCTTTTGGCTGTGGATTATGTGTCAAAGTGGGTGGAGGCTATAGCAACTTCTACAAACGATGCTAAAGTGGTTGTGAAGTTCTTGAGAAGAAATATCTTCAGTCGTTTTGGTATGCCACGGGCGTTAATCAGTGATGGAGGCTCCCATTTTTGCAACAGAATTCTAAACACAGTGTTGGCCAAGTATGGAGTGACACATAAGGTGGCTACACCTTATCATCCTCAATCTAGTGGACAGGCTGAGATTTCCAATAGGGAAATTAAGGGAATTCTGAAAAAGGTTGTGAATACAAGTAGGAAAGATTGGTCACTAAAGTTGGATGATGCTTTATGGGCGTATAGGACTGCCTATAAGACACCACTAGGGATGTCTTCTTATAGGTTGGTGTTTGGTAAAGCATGTCATCTGCCAGTGGAGATTGAACACAAGGCTTACAGGGTCATTAGGAAGCTGAACATGGACTTAGACAAGGAATGAGAGAAAAGGATGCTCCAATTGCAAGAATTTGAGGAATTACGCATTGAAGCGTATGAGAGTTCCAAGATATACAAGGAAACTACATCATATGATGATGGAAAAATCCCAAAGTAAATAGTAAACCCACCAAAACCAAATCGCTGACCGGTGGGGACTCCCCCATCAATGAATGAGGTGCTTTTTATGCACTCCCCTATTTTATTGGTTGGTGGAGATCTCGACCTCTTGAATGAGAAGAAGTTGAATCGCGCTTGTCCGAAGCAGAGTAAATCTACTTCCCCCGGAGAGAGAGATCCGCGTGCACATTGAATTCATAGGGGGCTTCAATTAGCCCACGCACCTACGTAAAGCCCTTATTCTTCCGATGTCGATCACGGAGAGTAAAGAAGTTTGTCCTTTTTTAGTAAAAGCAAGCTATCGCACTGGATAGCTACTCCTTTCATGGTAGCCCATCTGATATGGTATATTGTACGTCTCCTGCTAAGGTGCATTCTATACATTCAAAGTCGTCCCCTTCTTTGCTCTTGGACTAAGCGGCAATCCTTACTGTGGAAGCAGACCTAGCTACCTTGTCATTCTTCTCCTGAAATGCCTGTGGATAAGTACACTAGGGCTGGAATGCTCTTTTATCATGTATGTGGATTACTTGGTCGATTACCTTTACCCGTACAATAGCCTTTCCTGCTCTATCTCCAGTAAGCACGGTTTTCCACTTTTAACCGTTGCACACGAAAGAGGATCGGGGTTGTTGTCGGTCTATCGGCTTTCAATCCTATGATTTTACTCGAATAGCTAATGTAAGAGTAGCAGATATGTTTTTAGCGGAAGCTGCTTGTCTTTCAAGGGTTAAGCTAGTAGTCCATTGGGTGGTGGGATCTCCTTTCTATTTACCTTGGCTGGTAACTGAAATCAAAGCGAGTAGTCTAAGAGAGAGTTACCCAAAGGCTTGGTAAGCTAGGTTTAGTGACTGGGGCTAAGTTCTCTTCTATACGAGAGCGCCTGTCCCCTGTTTTTACTATTAATTATATAGTTCTCTAGTATAGAACCTCCTCGAAGCAAGTAGGGAATAGGGCAATAGCTACAAGAATAAAGAAAATAGCCTTAGACCAATAGACCAAGTTACACGGCTAAAAGGAAAGTGCTCGGCTCGAACCGGATCGGCTTACCTCACTTTCAAGCATCCACTGGATCAGAGATCTTTCTTCCTTTAGCGGCTGAAAAAAGAAAAGGAAGACCAATCCCTGAACGTAGTGCAACCTTCGGTCCTTCTGATGCCGAGAAGGAACAACTTCTTTCAATCCCTGCAGCCCGGCACAGCTCCTCAAAACCACGCGAGCTGTTCAGCTTCTAGAACTAAGCTAAATAGAAGGCAAAACCCTAATCGATATGAATAGAAGATGCCTATAAAAAGTACTCCCTATCTCTTGTTATTTTATCCACCCTCCCGCTCGCTTACCCTTGTCTTTCCAACGGATAGCTAAGGCGCTATGAGCAGAACAAGCGTAGGGTCTTTAGAGGAAGTCCTGGGAGGGCTTCCGGCCCGAAGCGATAGAGCCGAGTCCCATCGAGGCATAACGATGGCGATTTTCTAACCTCGTTTGCAGCTTCGCTCTTCTTATATTCCCTTATTAACGCTCAGGCCTTCCACTTTGAGAACTACCACTTAAGACTGTTGGATCACTCATCAATGTCATAAGCTGAAAATGATGGCTTTGGGGAAGCGGATGCTAACTTGGCTGACACTGAGACCGAGAGGAAAAGGGTTTTTGATGGCATTCCCGGCCTACGAGGTTCTGAACTAAACTCTGGGAATTGATAGATAGCAATAAGTTCCGCCGTCACACTATCTGGTTCAGGAAGTTATCTAGCTTTCTTTGAGCTCATTGGCTGACCAAGAGTCATTCCTCCTTTATCGATGGGCAATAAAAGACAACTGTGAGGCTGCAGAGTCGCCTGAAAGAATTGATAAGTGCCGCATACCACCATTTACTTATCCTATCTTTCGGTACTTGAGGTACAGTCTTAGGTCGCTCCTTCCTTGACGTAACCCAGCCAGATTGGGAGCATCCTACGCCCTTTACTCAACAATGGTGCAATCCCCTTCCGTCCCCTTTCCCTTTCCATCCTTCACCCGGAATGAATCTACAATATGCCTTATTGGTCGAAGGTAGGTAATCAAAGGATACCTTCTTGCTTCCCGAAATAATAGGTGATGAGCGAGGATGGTATTCCAGTTCAGTACTGATCTGTGTAAGCAAAATAGATATCTACTTCCCTTGCCAGGGGAAGCTGTTAAGTCCCGTCCTCCCTATCGTATTTAGGGAGGCCCAGGTTCCGGATTCTAGGAGGAGAACCGAGACACCTCACTCTAGGCGAACTTCCCCGTTGGAGAGGCCCTGGAGACTAAACCCCCAATTTCCTCGCTCTTTCCGAACCTAAGCCAACTATCCCGTCCCTTTCTAGCTCTAGCTTCTGTCTTCTCGGCGAATGCCCAGTCTCGGAACTGAGATTATGAATCTGAGCTTGCTTTTTGAATACAGTAAAAGTGGGACCCCCCTTGTTCTCGCATTCCTTGCCTTAGCCCGGCCTTCAAAGAAAGATCTTAACATTTGCGTAGATATGAGATCACGAGACAAAGCAAATTCACATCCGGCCATCGAAATCCTTATCTTCTCTCGCTCGATTCAACCTCGGATCAAAAGACATCCCTTGGTAACATATTCATATGAAATTTCTCCTGCTCTCAACTTTTAGAGCAGTGTACTAAATCGATAGCAAGGTATGATCTAAACTAGAAGTACATGTTTTTGACCTACCTGTACATTGCTTCACTTGTGGAAGACCTTAGGGCACTACGGCTAAATGAAATTGACTCTGTCTCTTGCCCTCCCTTTTTATGGGCGAAGAGAGCCCTTCCTTTAGCTAGTAGTCGCCTCACCCACCCAAAGTAAGTCATCTAAATAGAAATAGAATAACACGCTTGCGATAAGGCCTACAGCCGGTACCCCCAGCCTCTGCTGACCACTCTCTTCCGTCCTCATTAATAGAAAGGGGGAAAAATGGATCGTTCAGAACGGGTTCGAGTTTAGCCAAGAGACGCGAACGACTAAGTTTATTCAAAGAAAGAGTCAAACCCAAGTGTAGAAGCATTCCAACTTTACCACCCCATTTGACAACTTCCCCGTAAAACTCGTTTATCCCCTTCAAAAACAGACAGGAACTGGCCTAAAGGTGAACGAGTCAGGCTCTTAGCGCAAAATAGCTCATGACCTCGGGGGGGAATCCGCTCTTGGTGCCATTGAACCTCTTGTATCCCCCGCAGGCTTTCATTCAAAGTAACTGGCCTGGAGATAAAGCATACGCCTATATGGATCCCTATGATAGTCTTAAAGGGAAAGACATTTATATATTCTCCTTCTGCTTTACTTGCCTCGTGGAAGTGTTAAGCTTGTGCCACTCCTTTTCCAATTGAAGAAAAAAGGTAAGCCCCTGTTCTTTGTGAAAGGCAGGCCATTGTCTCAGGGTCTAGGGGTTACAGCCAGTGTGCTAATAGAATCTCTTCTGTTGGCCAGTCTTACTTAAGTGCTTCCATGACGGGCGAATAATAGGAGACTTTCTATATCGATAGAACAAATAGGTATGATCCTTAGGCTCTCATATGGCTTGAATAAGTCTTTTTTAAGTCTTGTAATAGGGCTTTTGAATATGGGGAATACACTAATATTCCCTATTTAAAATAGGGATTTAAATATATTTATATAATCCCCGAAAAGTTCGTTTGCATCCTTTAGGTGAATAGGCCCCTCTTAGGAAAAGAGATTTGAAGAAAGCTGGTTATAGGTTCGAGGAAAAACAAGTCTTCTTACGGGTTTACGTATAATATAAAGGCTTATAAGATCTAGAGTGCCTAAAGTCTTACATTAGGCAATAGACAAGATAGATTTCATAAGCGCTCCTATAATAGTGCCAGTCTTTCTACCTTCCCTTCCATAGTGAATATTGCTTCCTTGGTCACCTGGTGAATCTCTTGCTTTTTCTGGGGAAGCTAACTAGATATCTTTCTCTGGTAGGTGTATAACTATATTTATCCCCGTGGAAGTGCTTTAAGGCAGTGGTGAATGCTAAGCCCCTCTAGCCGCCTGTGCCTGTGGGAGTGCCCTTTTTGAAAGCCTACATTAAAGTATAAGCAAGCTCAGTATACATAGGAAATGCTTTTTCCCTTTTTAGTATATATAGAAATATAGAATATCAGGTTACGCACCGTATAATGAAAAAGCTCCTGTATAAGTCTATCTAGTCCCAATGCCTAGATAAGCCTATCTTGTAGTCTCTGTCCCTTTTTCAAAAAAGTAAGATATTTCAAACAAACTGGGGCCACAACAAAAAGGCTAAATCAAAAGCAGGCTGACGGACAAGATTGATATGAAGTGGTTCGATTCTCGCAATCCGTTTTCAATATCCAGCTGGCAAGGGAAATGCAGCAAGGAGAAATACAATCTACCCTGTTGGTTTTCAAGCTGGCAAAGAAGCTATCTGTGGATACAGCAAGACAAGCTCCTCTTGTTGCAGTATCAGCAACTCTTTATTTTATTCTTCTCGATCCAGATAAGCCAATAAGCAATAAGAGATATCTTTCTTCTACTTTTGCTTTTGAAGTGTCTGCCTTAATGCGATTGAGCTCTTCTCCCAATTGTTGAAGTGCTTGTCTCGACCCTTCTATTTTCAAGCCCTATTGTAGTGAGTGCCCCCGCAGTGTCGGAATATGCCTGTGCTCTCAAATTAACCCCTAGTGTAAGGGAGTGGATTTCGTAGGTATAAGTATCGGCTTCATCGTCCTCCAGCCCAGGATTCTCTTTAAGGCTAGTCCATAGTGCATAAGATTATGGGATAAATGAATCAACCCCGTTTGTTTATAGGTTAGATTCCCGCGTGAGTAAGCCTTCTTATTTGAAAGAAGTTCCCTTAGCTCGGTAATTTGATGGTTTGATAACAAGGGTCCGAAGGAGTGAGACTAAACGAGCGACTAAGCGAGTACCTAGAAAAGGAGAGGAGCGCCGAAAAGAAAAGCCCGTTGTTAAGATAGCTTTCCTACTTTCTTTCCTCTACTCTATCTCTGTCTTCTTAGTTAGTCTAATGGAGCCTCTCAAAGATTGGCAGCGATTAAGCCCCCTGTTCGATTGGGCCAGAGGCGAGAGCCCGAGATAAAGAAGTGGAAGTTCCATATTTCGACATAGAATAAGAGGATCCCGCAGAAGGGTTGTAAGCAGGTCACCCAACGTCTGGAATAAGCTCAGCCCTTTCTTGTGCTTGTGAGGAACTAAACGTACTTCCCACCAGGATACCTTTATAAGAACAGCTTTCTCTCTCAATTACTAGTTATTCTTCTTTAGGTAAATAGGACTCTTTCAGGCAGGGATTAGATTACGCTTTTCAAAGCCCCTAGAATGGAAGCTTAAGGAAGAAGCTCAATTACATCGACCCTGTTCAGCTTCAATATTTAGGGCCTTTTCGAGAATCCGTTTCTTCGAAATGTAAGCTGATGACTAAGTTTCATCAGCAGCCACTAAATGTTCTAGCTCTTCTATAAGAATTTTCTTGTGATCCTTGGGACCCGAGACCCTAATACCGTGCGTAATCATCTTTTTCTCGGCATCTTCCAATCTATTTCTTAAAACTCGGGTCAGGTATTTCTCTTCTTTTAAATTATCCTGCAGATTCTTGATAAAGGTCTACTGAGCCACGATTTCGTCACTTCGAATAGCGAATTCTAGCAAGACTTCTTGGTTTGCAACATCCCGTTCCCATAGTTGTGTCTCTTTATCTTGGATCTGGGCTTCAAGCGGGCTATCTCTGCTTTGTCGTTTTTG